GATACATATATTCTATTTCATTTTTTTTTTTTTTTTCGAGTATACAGATTGTGTTAAAGATTCAAACTCCATTTTCGTCTTTTTCTTTTTTCTACCGTTTTTTCAAAAGCTAAAGAAAAAAAAATCCAATGGATTTCCAATTTATATGAAATGCTTTTCTATTTCTAGAATGTTTAATATATGATTTATGTCTTCTATGCGAAAATTTTTAATTTTCATAAGCTCGTCTGAATTATTATTCAAAAGGTCTAATAATGTATGTATATTGGATCTTTTGAGGCAATTATAGATCCTAGGAGGCAATTCTGATTGGTCAATAAAAATGGATTTGAATGCTATTTCTTTTTTATTTTTCCTTAGTTTAGCCAATCTATCATGAAAAGTAAAAATGGGTAAAGTAATTTTGTGTTGATTGTTGGTCAAATGGAAATTTTCTTCTTCCACATGTAAAAAAGGAATAAATAAATCAATCAAATTCCGAGAGGCTTCATGAAGTGCTTCTTTAGGAGTTAAACTTCCATTTGTCCATATTTCGAGAAAAAGTATTTCTTGTTTTTCATTCCCATTGACATAAGAATGAATGCTATGATTCGCATTTCGAACAGGCATGAATACAGCGTCTATAGAATAACTTCCGTCTTGAAAGTTATTTGGGGTTTGTATACGATATCCTCGATTTCTCTCTATTTGTAATTCAATACAAAAATGGATTGGTTCTGTTAGCTTAGCTATATACTGCGTATTATCAATGATTTCCACAGAAGGTGGTAAGATGATATCTTGAGCCGTTACATATCCAGGACCCTTGACATAAATATACGCGCCACCACTTCCATACAGATTACTTCTCAATACAATTTCTTTCAAATTCATTAAAATTTCATGGACTGATTCTTGAATACCTATTAGGGTAGAGTATTCATGTGGTATTTTTTGAGATTTTGCACGTGTGATACATGTTCCTTCTATTTCGCCAAGCAAAGCTTTTCGCATTGCAATACCTATTGTATCCGCTTGACCTTTCATAAGTGGAGACAGAATAAAGCGTCCGTAATAAAGACGTTTACTGTCTGCTCTTGATTCAAGACATTTCCACTTTAGTGTCCGAGTAGATACTCTTATTTTCTCTCGAACCATAGTAATATTATTTGATCAAATTATTGAATTATTTATTTCTCTTGAAATCTATTTAATGGTTATTTTTACACACGTCTTTTTTTAGGGGGCCTACAGCCATTATGGGGCATAGGAGTTACATCACATATATAACTTAATAGTATACCGCTTCGACGAATAGCTCTTAATGCTGCATCTCGTCCGAGACCGGGGCCTTTTATCATGACTTCTGCTCGTTGCATACCTTGATCCACTACTGTCCGAATAGCAGTTCCGGCTGCGGTTTGAGCCGCAAATGGCGTCCCTCTTCTTGTACCTTTGAATCCACAAGTACCGGCGGAGGACCAAGAAATTACTCGACCCCGTACATCCGTAACAGTCACAATTGTATTGTTGAAACTTGCTTGAACATGAATAACTCCCTTTGGTATTTTATGCGTACTTTTACGTAAACCAATACGTCCATTCCTACGTGAACCAATTCTTGGTATGGGTTTTGCCATATTTTATCATCTCATAAATATAAATCAGAGATATATGGATATATCCATTTCATGTTAAAACAGATCTTTTTTTTTTTCGTTTTTTAGAAGGATTATCCTTGTCTTTGTTTATGTCTCGGGTTGGAACAAATTACTATAATTCGTTTCCGCCTACGGATCAGTCGACATTTTTCACAAATTTTACGAATGGAGGCTCTTATTTTCATATTTGTCTGTCATTCCTTACTTTAATTGCGAATCTACCTATTTGAAGAAAATAAGTTTCTTGAAATTTTTAATTTAGAAGTGTATCCTTACAAAACAAAAACAAAAGAATATTGAAAGTGAAAACCAAAAAAATTATTTGCATCTTTGTTTTGTAGTTTATAAAACTATACGTTCTATGGTTGAATCATAAAAATTGACTTTCATTTTAACACTATTCCGCGGTAGTATATGTATAGTACTATGTTGAATTGGTCCTAAAAAAAATCTATAATTCTATCTCCATTATCTAAACGAAAATGAACCCGGAACATATCAGGGGTTCTGTAATGAAACCTTCATCACTTTCGTTTTGTTCTTTCATTTTTGGTGAAAATCCTTGAAGTATCAACTAATGAAGCAAGACTTATATCATATTAGAAATCCTCTCTTTTTTTTTTTACAAAAACGAAATAGGGAAGTTTTGTATATAATTTGCATATTATAAAGATTACCATATAGAACACAAAATTTCTCCGCCTATTTTTTCTAGTCGAGCCTCTCGGTCTGTCATTATACCCCTAGAAGTGGAAAGAATTACAACCCCGATCCCTCCTAAAATTCTAGGAATTTTTTGATAGTTAGAATAGATTCGTAGACCAGGTCTACTGATCCGTTTTAAATTCAAAAAACTTTTAAATGGTCCTTTCCTATTCCTTTTATGTCGTAGGGTTAAAACCAAAAAATTTTGGTTGTTTTTAAAATGTTTCCTTACGTTTTCAATAAAACCTTCTCGTAAAAGTATTTTCACAATGTTTTCAGTGATATTAGTAGATGGTATTCGAACCATTTCTTTTCTCTTCATGTCAACATTGCGTATAGAGGTTATTAGGTTAGCAATAGTATCCTTACCCATGATAAACAAAAATGAGTGTTTCTTTCGAATTTGAATATAATTAACATGCTCTTTATTTATTCAATTTATTCAATATTTTAAAATTTTGAAAAGTATATACGTGAGATACAATCTATTAATTAATTTCATTCAAATATTCTAACTATATCTTGGTCTCATCTTATAACACTTCGGGTGCTAATGAAATAATTTTAGTGAAATTTAACTGTCTCAATTCGCGTGGGATCGCACCAAAAATTCGGGTTCCTTTTGGATTTCCCTCTTGATCAATAACAACCGCAGCATTGTCATCATAGCGTATTATCATACCGTTTTCACGTTTGAGTTCTTTACAAGTACGTACAATTACAGCTCTAATCACTTCGGATCGTTCTAGAGGTGTATTTGGGACTGCTTCTTTGATTACAGCAATAATAACGTCACCAATATGAGCATATCGTCGATTACTAGCTCCTATGATTCGAATACACATCAATTTTCGGGCCCCGCTGTTATCCGCTACATTCAAATGGCTTTGAGGTTGAATCATATTATTTTTGTGAATCTGTTCTTTCAATGCAAAGGGCTAAAAAAAAAAAAAAAAAGAAATATTGTTTGTTCAAACCAAACAAAAAAGAAATTTGAAATGGCAATTTTTTTTTTCATACCAAAGACCGCTTTCCTTTGATTCTACATTCCTATCCCGAAATAATGAATTGGGTTCGTATAGGCATTTTGGACGCCGCTATTGAAATAGCTTTTCTGGCTATATTTTCTGCTACTCCGCCCATTTCATAAAGGATTCTACCTGGTTTAACAACAGTTACCCAATATTCAGGAGATCCTTTCCCCGAACCCATACGTGTTTCCGTGGGTCTTACTGTAACTGGTTTGTCTGGAAATATACGTACCCATATTTTTCCGCCGCGTCGTGCATTTCGTGTCATTGCTCTTCGTCCCGCTTCTATTTGTCTAGATGTGATCCAAGCGGGTTCAAGTGCCTGAAGAGCATATCTACCGAAACAAATATGATTACCTCGATATGAAATTCCTTTCATTCTTCCTCTATGGTGTTTACGAAATCTAGTTTTTTTGGGGTTATAGTGGATGGTTGTTTTTTCTCAATTCCATCTCTACTACAGAACCGGACATGAGAGTTTCTTCTCATCCAGCTCCTCACGAATGAAACGATTCCAAAAGAATAGACTATACCTATATTTTGTCAATAATAGACTGAATTAGGGTATTCTTTGAGATTTCATCTAATCTATTATCAATTTTTCTCTCTTCTTTTGACATAGAACTAAATATATATTCTATTTATACATGATTTACATATTGATATATTTTATATATTAAAAAATATTATAGATAATTTAAATATTCAAAAAAAAAATCACATTTTTTTTAAGGTCTTATAAATAATGGAATCCTTATTTGATTTTGGTTTGTCTTTTATTATCTATTATTTTTTTTTTTGGTCTTTGATCGACCAAAATATAGAAATCCAAGTCAATAAAAAAAAGTTCGCGGGCGAATATTTACTCTTTTTATATGTATTTTTATATGTAGTTACGTTCTAAGTTTAGCTCATGAAATGACCTTTCCAAATTAATGGATTGGTCTTGGGTGGATTCCGCCATCCTACCCAATGAATCATTAATATTTTTTTTCAACAGAATATTATGTATTCTTGGGTTCCCTCGTCCCCATCATTTCTTACTTAATGGTTAGGTCTTAATTCTACAATGGAGCTCCTAATGAATGAAATTTGTTGTTGAGTCAATCTTCTCAGTCTTTATTGACTCAGGGCTCTTGGCTTTTTTCTTGTATTAATAGATTAATCTAATTATGAATCAATCAGTATTGCTGTTTTCTTACACTACCTTTTATGAGATGACTCATAGACCTTACATATTCCATATTGGAATCTTATATCATTGATATTCTTTTTCTTTCTTTCTTTCACCCTTCCATTTATCCGTATACTTTTAATGCTTCACAACTGATAATTAAATTGGTGTTTTTGTTTATGCAAAAAAGATTTCAGTTGCTACAATGATATGACATGACCAATATAACATATCTTGACTGGTTTCTTTTTTCGATCCAGATAATGTGAAACGATGAGTTGGTTATTTTTTTGAATTATTAGTTCATATTATGTTATGATCCGGTGCATTTTTATCCTAACAGAAAAACCAACGAGTCGCACACTAAGCATAGCAATTATTTCAAATAATTAATGGAATTTTTATTCAAGCCTATAGAATTTCTCATTTACTAGTAAAAAAAAAAAAGAATGAAATTTTTTTTGTTCTATCATTGAATAAAATACAAAGACAAATTGAGGAAAGGAAAGGCTTATTATTCCTCGTTTACAAATATCCAAATTTTGATTCCTAATATCCCATAGATAGTTGCAACTGTATAGGAACAATAATCCATTTTAGCTCGAATGGTTTGTAGAGGAACCCTACCCTCTCTGATCCATTCAACACGTGCAATTTCTTTTCCGTCTATACGCCCTGCAATTTGTATTTGAATTCCCTTTGTACCTGCCTGTTCAGTTAATTCAATAGCTTTTTTCATTGCTTTTCGAAATGAAACTCTATTCTTTAGCTGTCCGGCTATAAATTCTGCAAGAATAGTAGGGTTTCCATAAGGGTTTTCAAGTCTTGTAATAGCAATGTTTAGTTTTCGGTTCACAAAATTTAACTCTTTTTGTACATTCATTTGTAATTCTTCGATTCTTCGAGACCCACTTTCTATTAATAACTTTGGGAAGCCCATATAGATTATTACCTGAATGAGATCAATTCTTTTTTGAATCTCGATACGTGCAATTCCCTCAACACCGGAGAATATTCTTATATTTTTTTTTACATAATTTTTGATACAATCTCGTATTTTTTGATCTTCTTGTAGACCTTCAGAATACTTTTTTGGTTGTGCAAACCAAATAGAACGATGTCCTTGGGTTGCACCAAGTCGAAAACCGAGTGGATTTATTTTTTGTCCCATACTCCCCCATTATTATACATATTATAACATGTGATATCCGTGTATTTATTTATACATCTAGGTTTTTTTAAGCATAATATGGAGTATTCGGATCTTTTACACTCTTCTTCGTTTAAAGATATATCTTTCAATACAATAGTTATATAACAAGTGGATCTTTTTATCGGATAACTTCGGCCTTGAGCTCGAGGTTTTAATTTTTTCACAGTAATACTTTTGTTGACCTCAGCTTTACTAATGACTAAATTGGTTTCGTTGAGACCCATATTGTGACTAGCATTTGCTGCTACAGAATAAACCAATTTAAAAAGGGGATAACATGCTCGATAAGGCATGAGTTCTAATATCATAAGTGTTTCTTCATAAGAACGTCCACGAATCTGATCAATTACTCGTCGTGCTTTGTGAGTGGACATACATATATGTTGACCTAAAGCGTATACTTCTGTATATTCATTCTTTTTTGTCTTCTTTATCATAAGGTTCACCTCTCACTAATGAATCATAAATATCTTTATTCTATCTCTATTTATTTTATTTTCTGATTTTAATAATTAAAATTATTAACGACGAGATTTATTATCATTTTTCGCATGTCCCCGGAAATTTAGAGTTGGCACAAATTCTCCCAACTTATGCCCTACCATAGAATCTGTTATATAAATAGGCAAATGTTCCTTTCCATTATGAATAGCAAGAGTATGACCAATCATTGTGGGTATAATGGTAGATGCTCTTGACCAAGTTATTATTATTTCTTTTTCTTCCTTTGTGTTAAGCTTATTTATTTTTTTTAATAAAAAATTTGCTATAAAAGGATTTTTTTTTAATGAGCGTGTCACGGTTAATTTCACTCCTATTTTTTTTTTTCTTATTTGCACATCTTTTGTTCATAAAAAAAAAAGATGTGCACGAATTCCGGAAATTGCTTATTCAATTCAATGATGCATTACATTAATTTACAATTAAATTGTAAAATTTATCTTATTATGATTTATAGTAATTCTAGATTCATTTTCTTCTATATTAATTCAATTATCTTATTTTAGAAAATAATATAGAGTACTTTATATAAATATAATAATAATTTATATATTCTAAAATAGAATTAAAATATTCGAATTTGAAATGAATCAATTCAAAAATATGTGTCTATTATGAATTTCGAAATATAGTAATCAAAAAATAATAAATCTATAAAATTACGATATCATTTTAATAAAAAAAATAGAAGATAAAATATATAAGATAAGCGGGTAGCGGGAATCGAACCCGCATCGTTAGCTTGGAAGGCTAGGGGTTATAGTCGACGTTGATTCATCATTTTGAACGTCTCTAATTCAAAACCGAACGTGAAACTTTGATTTCATTCGGCTCCTTTATGGAAGATGGAAAAAAAAAGATGTAAACGAAAAAAAAACAAATTCTACCCATAACATCTATGTCAGCCTTTCTGTCTGAATGCATTCAAAAGGACCTGCTTTATAGATGATCCCTATAGAAGAAAAGAGGATTCTAACAATCTTTTCTAGTTACTTCGTTCCCTATTTCTATTTGAAATAATCCTTAGGAAAAGTCTTTTTTGTTTCCAACGAGCTAAAACAATATAATCTGTCGATGTCTCTAGTAAACCAAAGACATTGTTTAATAGCTATTTTGTTTTGCTTCAATCTCCCTTATACAAATCTCAAATTGAAGATTTAGTTACGATTAGAAATAGACCGTTCTTTCTACCTTTATCCATGGATTCCTTACTCGTTCAATTGGAAGTATGGATCCAATTCAAAAAAAAATTATGTTTCGTAATTTCATGATCCAATTTTTTCAATTTCTAACGGACTCTTGGATACAAATCACGAGAATTTCTATTTTTCCTCGAATTTTTCATCGATAGGAAAAGGATTAAATCCTTTTAAGAAATAAAGTTTTTGATCGAAATATAAATCAAACGAAAGACCCTTTAACTATTAAAGGGTTAATAGAACGAATCACCCTTTTACCACTAAACTATACCCGCTACAATGCTATTATTGCATATAAATCGACCTTTTGTCGAACACAAAAATAGGTCATAGTAATAAGTAATAAAAAAATAGGATCATAAAAAAAATCATGAAAATGAGAGCGTTGACATATTTTGATCAGGAAGACTAATGAGATTAGTAAACGAGGACTCATTTAACTAATTAAATGATAAGTTTTTTTTATTCCAGTAAAAAAAAGTAAATAAAAAAAGAAAGAATAATAAGAAATGGCACTTTGATTCTATATCATTTGATTCTGTATCATAGGAATCGAAATAATCCTTCTTATGATATGATTGTTGTTTCGATTTTTGTTATTTTATTTCAAAAGAATTTTGAGTTTTCAAATAAAATAAATCATTTTTTCTACGATTCATTGGAACAAAAAAAAAAAGCCCGGCTAGGTACTGACCAGGCCAGGCCGTGGAAATAAAAAGGGACTTTTCGGACGAAATAAACAAGGTACTTTTATTGATTTTATTTATTATTTAATATAAATATATATATATTTTCATTTTCTTTTTTATTTTCTTAATTTATTCAAAATTTTTTTTTATTTTAATAGATTGGTATTTATATATTCAAATATTGGATTGGAGATATCTCTTTTGAGCCCTTACTTTATTTAAAATCTAAATGGAATTGGAATTTCTGATAAAAGTTTTTAGATATATATTATCTATATATAGCTTTATATAGCTATCTATATAATAAATAATAAAGATATAATAAAATAATAAAGAGAGATAAAGAAGGGCTTTTTTCAAGCCTTACTTAATGTATCATAGTAATTATTCTTTTTCATTTTTCAATTGGGGGAGAGATGGCTGAGTGGATTAAAGCGTCGGATTGCTAATCCGTTGTACGCGTTTTTCGTACCGAGGGTTCGAATCCCTCTCTTTCCGTTTCTGTCGATGACTTGGTATTTTTTTTTTTATATAGAGTTAAAGAAAGATGTGGAATAGATAAAAATTTGCAAATCAAGCAAGGAAAACAAAAATCTGATTTTTTATTCTTCACGTCCAGGATTACGTCCCGGGTCATTAGATAGGAATCCGAAAATGAAGAGAGAAACAAAGAATATCACTACTGTATAAACAAATAGTTTTAGAGTAAGCATTACACAATCTCCAATAGCATTTTTTTTTTTCAAAAAAAAAAAAGAGAATAGATTCTCTATTTTTATACTGCATACCCTATTTTTTGACACCAAGAAATGAAGTGATTTCTAGAAAAAAAAAAAAATTTCAGAAAATCAGAGTTGAGTTGTTTATTAATGAAAATTTTCTTTTATACCAACAATTATATATTGTGGGGGACTCTAATAGGGTCGTTCAATGGAAAAAAAAGTTATAACAAGAAAATGAGAGTGATCTAGATTTAGCACAGCTATACAAGAATTTCAATATTTAACTTAACGGTTCAGACTGTATGTAAGACTTATCTGATCTTATATTAGAAATTGTTAGAATTTTTTTTTCGAGTAAATCATGAATTTTTCTAGGACAGTATGAAAAATCTCATCGAAAACTTACAGCAGCTTGCCACACAAAAGCTAATAAAAAAAAGAACACAGGTATTACTGGCATAATATCTACTATTGGATTCAAAAAAGCGTAGGCCTCGGGTAATTTGGCTAAGAAAAAGCTACTTGAATAAAGGACAGAATTAAGACAGATACAGATTAAACTTAAAATATTAAGCATAACAAACATTTTGTTCTTGAAGATAATTTTTTTTTGAGTTGATTGAGTTATTAATATCTTATTATTGATATTGATATAAGGGATAAGGTAAAAATTAATAACATAAGGTAGGTCAAAAAACCTTTCTTTTCTTTGATTTGAACTCAGCCAATCAAAAATCCTTCCATTCTCAAATCAAAATAGATATAGAAGAAATCCTACTTTCATACAATATCTTAATTGAATTATATCTAATGATCAATAAATTCAGTTTCATTCGATATCTACACGTATCAAAATCCTAGCAACAATCTAATTGATTCTATCAATATTTGGACTGGAATTGACGAACAACCAATAACAATATTAGTGTTTATTAGTCTTGAATAGAAATGGGGCGTGGCCAAGTGGTAAGGCAACGGGTTTTGGTCCCGCTATTCGGAGGTTCGAATCCTTCCGTCCCAGAGTATGCGTATTATATATATCATAGTATTATGATATTATATATCATAATATTCCATAATATTATATATGATATAATCATATCAAAATTATCATATCAAAAAAAGATTGCCTTTTTTGAACAACCTTCTGTTTAAGAGTCTAATATTAGATAGAATGTGATTCTTCTTTCTTATCATTATTTTTCTTATTTTTGATTCGTCTCTAAATCATATTTTTTTCACAAATTGAATCGAGTTTAAATACCATAAGACGTAGATGGAATTGAATCCATTTTTTATCTAGGTAAAAGATGGGAACATAGATAAAAAAAAAAAAAGAGTTTTTTAATGAAAAAAAAAAGTAGGACGGGCTTTTCATCGTATGTCCATATCTTTCATATTCATATTTGAAATTCGTTATTCATAAAAAAACCTTACGTCTCATATATTTTCCATGATGTCATTTAAATTCAAAATCGAAATGTGAAAGCCTCTCTTATTCTCTATCCCTTAAATGGTGTGTGCAACTTGATTATTTTATTTCTGTGGAATTATAAATACGAAGGGCTTGCGTTTTTGGTACTAATTGAATTGAATCAATGGGATTAAGTCTCTTAAGACCGGTTTAGGCTAAAATAATTTAGAGTAAAAAAAAAAATTGGATTTGTTTTTGATCTATCTATTTGTTTTAAATCATTGATGGGTTAATTCGAATAGGTTTTTTTATGATAATAAAAGATAATAAAATGTCCCTTCCCTTATTGGAAAACTTTAGTCAAATAATAATATCGAGGTAGAAAACTTTCAATCAATTATTTTGAATGATTTCCTATGAATCCTTGGTACTTGAAGAAGTGTTAAACTGGCGAATCCATCCTATCAAGAAACTTGAAAATGCGGATTCAAAAAGAACGTATTTCTTATTTATTCGTAATTTTTTCTAAATTTAAATTTATAGAAATAAAAAAAAAAAAGAATAATATATATATTCCATTTCATATTAAATAAATATTGCATTCATACAAAAAATTGTATTCATCCAATATACTAAAAGAAAATCCAATATCTAAAAGAAAATGTGGGTTTAAAAAAAAAATGGAATTCTTGCTGATACTTTTTAAGAAACTACCCATTCATAACAGTATAGATAACTATGTACCAACTAAACCAATGACTATTCATGATTCCATAATTGAATCAATTACATACCAGTTCCAAGAAACTAGAGGTTATGGTAAAACTTCGTTTAAAACGATGTGGTAGAAAGCAACGTGCGACTTGAAGGACATGATCAACTGTGGATTCTTATCTTACATCCACCATTTTCTTTTATATATAGGAATGAAGATGCTCTTGGCTCGACATCGTTTGTTCTGTTCCACTATAACCCTCATTTCATTTTGGGGAAGTTTTAATGTAAATATTACATGATGGAGCTCGAGTAGAAAGTATTAATTCATTTATCAGGGGCGGAGATCTAGGGTTAGTGTCAATCAATAAGTTGAAACAACTTCGTAAGTATATTTTCGATATAGAAATCGAAAGGATCCAATTCAAGCAAGTTTCAAATTCAAACATCAAATTTGTTGGAATTAGGAAAACACTTTTGATCAAAAGTGTATCACGCGAGAATCAATCATTCATATGGTTCTTTGATAAAAAGAAATCACAAAAAATGGTATGTTGCTGCCATTTTGAAAGGATTAAAGATCACCGAAGTAATGTCTAAACCCAATGATTCAAAGCAAAGATAAAGGATCCCGGAACAAGGAAATACCTTTTTTAATTGTTTTAATAACTAAACTTGTTAATTGTCTCAATAACTAAACTAGATCAGAATGAAGAATAGAATAGATTCTAAAGGAGACAGGCAAAAAGGGGGTTATAGACGGCTCAATAAATGAAATGCTTAAAGGTTTTCCTTTGAGTGAGAGTTACCCAACTTGAGTTATGAGGATACAAATAAGAATTTTTTTTTAATTTCTTTTTTGGAAAAGAATAAAAAAAAAAATGAAATCATAGTCTAATTGATTTGATAATCTATGGATCTATTTTACATTAATTAGAATTCTATACATATACATAACTTCAAATTTTCTCGAGCCGTACGAGGAGAAAACTTCTTATACGGTTCTGGGGGGGGGTATTGTTAATCTACATCTATCCCAATGAGCCGTTTATCGAATCGTTGCAATTGATGTTCGATCCCGAAGAGAGGGAAGAGATCTTCGTAAAGTGGGTTTTTATGATCCGATAAAGAATCAAACCTATTTAAATGTTCCTGCAATTCTATATTTTCTTGAAAAAGGTGCTCAACCTACAGGAACTGTTCATGATATTTCAAAGAGGGCTGCGGTTTTTACGGAATTTGACCTGAATCAATAACCGAAAAATTCAATTAATGAAATAAAAAAAAAAAAAGAGGGTGTGGATGACTTGTCTATAGCTTTGGATAACCTTTTCTCTATTATTTCCCCCCTCTCTTGTTCTACTACACTTATTTATTAAAGATCAATCAAGTGAATAAATGAAATAATTGGTTTTATACTAGAAATAGAAAATTTGGACATTACCATCAATGGGTTGGTTTTTGTTGGAAATCTATGAACAAATAAAAAAACACAAGGGATTACGCTTGTTTATTCTACTTATATTTATTTATTGATTGAATAAACCCGAGATTTTTTTCTACTTTACTTCTTCCTTACCTTAATTTATTCTTTCGCCTACACTTTTTTTTTTCTATTTATGTTCATTATCTCTATCGTGCCAATCCAACACAACTCCGTAGTTTTTTCTTTTTTTATTTTTTTTCTCTTTTTTTCATTTTCATTATTATATATTTTATATATATTATATATATATTTTCCTATTTCTATTTATTTCAATTAATAGAAATATATAATTTATAGATGAAATATTAATAAATAGATATTTCAATTGACTAATTCAATTGAATAATGAAATATAAATAAAAAAAGAAAGATATTCAATTGAAATTGTTATTTCTATTTTTTTTTTTTTTTTATTCTTTTGTGTTCTCCATTGTATTCGTTTTTCACTATTCACATTCATATTGACAACAGTGGATCAAACAAATATAATCCGATTGTGGATAAATAGATCTAGTTATCTCCGCTTCATAGACTTGGTTTTTTTTTTATTTTACTTCATTCAATTCACATGATGGGCTCATTGGATTTTCTGTGATACAAGAAGTTACTTTTGTGTGATATAAAAATTTTGATTCAAAAAAAAAATAGATAATCTAAGAAGGGATAAGATAAGATAAGATACAAGAGACGCCATTTTTTTTTTTTTATTTTATCTATCTTTTTATCTGAGAAATCATTGTGAAATCATTGTATTTTCATCTGATCTGTTAATATTTCTGTTCATAATCAATTAGAAATTTTTCTATTTTTTTTTTTATTTGATTCCATTTGATATTTTATTTGATTACGTCGTGCAATTCCATTTCGTTTTTGATTCTGATTGTATCTACACATACTAATTCTTTTTTTTATTCGGGTTGCTAACTCAATGGTAGAGTACTCGGCTTTTAAGTGCGGCTAGCATCTTTTACACATTTGTATGAAGTAACAGATTCGTCCATACTATCGGTAGAGTTTGTAAGACCACGACTGATCCTGAAAGGAATGAATGGAAAAAACAGCATGTCGTATCAATGGGGAATTCGGGGAATATTTTTACCTGATGGGTTCAAAAGCTTGTTTGAATTCTTGATGTGGAACAAAATAAATTTCAAGTCGGGTCGAATGAATAAATGGATAGAGCTCTAGGGCTCCAATTCTAGAGAAATAAAAAGCAACGAGCTTATGTTCTTAATTTGAATGATTACCCGATCTAATTATACGTTAAAAAGATATTAGTGCTTGATGCGGGAAGGACTTTTCTCATGAGCGGATTATCGATTTTTTTATGAGTCCTAACTATTAGTTATTCTACATTAGGGGTAGAGATGAATGTGTAGAAGAAGCAGTATATTGATAAAGATCTTTTTTTTTCCAAAATCAAAAGAGCGATTGCGTTGAAAAAATAAAGGATTTCTAACCATCTTGTTATCCTAAAATAAACCAATTAGAAGGAAAAAGAAAAGAACGGATAGAGAGTTCGTTGATGAGTCTTACCTGTTTACGAGGTATATATTCTTATTCTTTAATACCTTGTTTTGACTGTATCGCACTATGTATCATTTGATAACCCAATAAATTCATTATACTATCCCTGGTTCAAATCTAATTGAAAATGGAAGAATTTCAAGGATATTTAGAACTTGATAAATCTCGGCAACACAACTTCCTATACCCACTTCTCTTTCGGGAGTATATTTATGCATTTGCTCATGATCATTTTTTAAATGGATCCATTTTGTTGGAAAATGTGGGTTATGACAAGAAATCCAGTTTACTAATTGTAAAACGTTTAATTACTGGAATGTATCAACAGAATCATTTGATTATTTCCACTAATTATTATAACCAAAATCCTTTTTTGGGGTACAACAAAAATTTGTATTCTCAAATTCTATCAGAAGGGTTTGCACTCATTGTGGAAATTCCATTTTCCTTACGATTAGTATCTTCCTTAGAAGAAGCAGAAATCACAAAATCTTATAATTTACGATCAATTCATTCAATATTTCCTTTTTTAGAGGATAAATTCCCACATTTGAATTATGTGTCAGATGTATTAATACCATACCCCCTCCATCTGGAAATTTTGGTTCAAATTATTCGCTATTGGGTGAAAGATGCCTCTTCTTTGCATTTATTACGGTTTTTTCTTCACGAGTATTGTAATTGGAATAGTCTTATTACTCCAAATAAATTGATTTCTTTTTTTTCAAAAGAAAATCGAAGATTATTCTTGTTCCTATATAATTCTCATGTATGTGAATACGAATCTATTTTACTTTTTCTCCGTAACCAATCTTCTCATTTACGATTAACATCTTATAGGTTTTTTTTTGAGCGAATATATTTTTATGGAAAAATAGAACATCTTGTAAAAGTATTTGCTAATTATTTTCGGGCTATCCTACGGGTCTTCAAGCATCCTTTTATACATTATGTTAGATATCAAGGAAAAGCAATTCTGGTTTCA